TTTGTACCATTTAATATAAAATTCCTCAAATTCCTGTAGTATAAGGATTTTCTTCAGTAGAAACTGAAGATCAAGTAAAATGTGAATTCGACAGGTTGGTTTCCAATAATTTATGAAGGAGATTCTCATATTCTTACGATTCAATTAGACGTTACATCTAAAAACATACGTTTTGTGATTGTATAAGATGTTTTTTGTTGGAATCTTTTTTTTTTTTAGGAATTGGTTGGCCACCCAGTAACAAGTAACAATAGTAGATATTATTCAATGAAAGAAAGAGGAACAACGAATAAATAAAAAACAATAAATATTCGTGATGCACGCATTATTGTATTAGCCCCCCAAGGGGGTCCTTCGTGACCTAATTACAAAGATGGGTCTTTGTAATATGGAAAGATAAAATGTAAAACCCAGTTTCGATTGATCTTATCATGCGATACTTTTTTCTTTTCAATCGCGAGATTATGTGAATGAACTACTACTGAGTTCGCTTTAAAGTAAAAAAAAGTGCATTAGAAGGGTACTTGTCGTTCGAAAAAAAAAAAAAAAAAAAAAAAATGGATTCGATATTTCGATACAATAAAAAACAATCAAACTTATTTTCCAATTTTATTCCAGAGTGATTAGTGATTCAAAGAGAGTTTTATTTTGTGAATGAAGTTATAAAAAACGTTCTTACTTTATTTATAATTTCTAATATTCTATATATACATATAGTTAGTTATATACATATATTAGTTCAGTCAACTCAAGAGTTGACCGATGAATCTATTGATCAAAAGCGTGGGATGGGTAAATGTCACAGATGATGAATTGATTTCTTACTTATGTTACTCTATTTTTATTAGTATCGTCTATAATAATTGCTGAATCAAATATTTTCAATTGAATTTATCCTTTGAATTGGTTGGTATTTTTGTTTATCCTCGTATCTTTCAAAAATTGAAACTTAGGGAAGTGCTTTAGAAACATATGTATAAAAAGAACATATTTCATTTAGCCTTTTCATGCCTACTATAACTAGTTATTTCGGTTTTCTACTAGCATCTTTGACTATAACCTCAGCTCTATTTATCGGTCTGAGCAAGATACGACTTATTTGAAATTAATTAAATGAACAATTTATAAAAAAAATCTTTCTATGGTAGTTCATCTATTCTACAGTCCCTTACCAATTCTTGGTCATTGAGATGTATAGTCAATACAGATTAATATTTAAGGATAAATATTACCTCTCCCTTCCCCTTTCAAACAAATTGAAATGATTGAAGTTTTTCTATTTGGAATCGTCTTAGGTCTAATTCCTATTACTTTGGCTGGATTATTCGTAACTGCCTATTTACAATACAGACGTGGTGATCAGTTGGATCTTTGATTAATTAACATCTCTTTTTTTATTGACCTCCTACTTCCTTTAATCCGCGGGAGGTCAAATTTAGGTTGCTGCTCAATTATTTTAGTGTAATTTTGACCTAACGCGATTAACAAGAACACAGAATCACGCCCTGTAGGATTTGAACCTACGACATCGGGTTTTGGAGACCCACGTTCTACCGAACTGAACTAAGAGCGCTTTATTATCACAATAAATATTTTGTAACCCCAATTTATCTTGCATATATATACTATAAAAAAAAAAATGAAATATTTATTTAATTATGTATGTCCAATTTTATTAATTGATCTCAATTGATCCCTCGTTACTGCTCAGAAGATAAGTAATAGGTAGGGATGACAGGATTTGAACCCGTGACATTTTGTACCCAAAACAAACGCGCTACCAAACTGCGCTACATCCCTTTCAATTGGTCTACAGTATCATTGTAGAGAATCCCTGTCTTGTTTTCCACATCTTTATTTCCTACATTGATATACACAAACTATCTTATCATTTCTTCCTTTTGGTCTCATATATCATATAACAAACATATAATATGGTAAAAGACTTATATAAAGTATGAAATAAATATTAAATCTACCACAAAAAATTAATATTTTTTAGGAATTTAAGGCGGAAATGGACGTATTTTTTTTCTTTTAATAAATATCTATTTTGTACATTTCAATTTGAATTAGGAACTCCGCGTACAAGTGGTAAGTTATTAACTACATATACACATCCGGTCATATATGTATTACCATTATGTATTACAAATTACAATAAAATTACAATAACGAATACAGAAAGAGGAGTTTTTAAAATGCGAGATCTAAAAACATATCTCTCCGTGGCACCGGTAGTAAGTACTCTATGGTTCGGGTCTTTAGCAGGTTTATTGATAGAGATCAATCGTTTTTTTCCGGATGCGTTGATATTCCCCTTTTTTTCATTCTAGCTATTGATATGGGAAGGGGGAAGAAGATTAGAGATACAATCAAATATCTGTAAGTAATCCCTACCCCTCCCTTCTTTTTTTCTTTGTTTTTTTTTTTTTTTTTTTACTTATTCTTTCTAAAAAAAAAAAAAAAACAAAGAAAAAGCGGTTTCACCCTCAGTGAAACTATGAACTCGGGCTCAGGCTCAAATTAAATTAATAATAGAATGGAAATGTGGTGGTTGGGGCAACAATATGATACAAGATACTTAACTGAAAATGAAATACTGTACGGCAATTAAAAATTATAAATATAGTTAGAAATCATTATATTACTTATTATTTATTACTATATTGATTGCAACAAAATATTTATTTTATAATTTGATTTCGAGTTACCTGCTTCTATTTTTTTGTCCTTTCTTCTTCCTTGCTTCGGGTCGGAAAATTAAAGAATTGAGTGAATCAAAAACCAAAGGAGGTTCATGGCTAAGGGTAAAGATGTCCGAGTAACGGTTATTTTGGAATGTACCAGTTGTGTTCGAAATCGTGTTAATAAGGAATCAGTGGGCATTTCCAGATATATTACTCAAAAGAATCGACACAATACGCCTAGTCGATTGGAATTGAGAAAATTCTGTCCCTGTTGTTACAAGCATACGATTCATGGGGAGATAAAGAAATAGATCGAACCGATCGCTCGTGTGTCAGTCTTCCAAGGAAGATGAAAAATTACATATTATATATATAATTTATTTAAATATAAACAAACCAAATATTTAAATATAAACAAACCAAATCCTATTTCGATCGGATCAAAGATGATGTAGAATTAAGAAATAGGATTGGGATTTTCAGGATAAGGAATAAACAAACCATGGATAAATCCAAACGAATCTTTCTTAAATCCAAGCGATCTTTTCGTAGGCGTTTGCCTCCGATCCAATCGGGGGATCGAATTGATTATAGAAACATGAGTTTAATTAGTCGATTTATTAGCGAACAAGGAAAAATATTATCTAGACGGGTGAATAGATTGACCTTAAAACAACAACGATTAATTACTATTGCTATAAAACAAGCTCGTATTTTATCTCCGTTACCTTTTCTTAATAATGAGAAACAATTTGAAAGAAGCGAGTCAACCGCTAGAGCTGCTGGTCTTAGAACCAGAAAAAAAATAGGTTGACTCTTCAATTGAATCAAAAGAAAATTCCAATCCAAACTCAAATGCGGATTGACGTTTTTTTTTGTTAGAAAAATCGTAAAATCGAAATGTCCTGTCGTAAGAAAAAAAAATGGGAGAAGAAGAATAAATATTTTTTATTTAACGTCTTTCTTCATTTTGATGACTTTATCATATTTTATCATACTAATTTCTACTCTACCTTCCCAGAGTTCATTCTCCAGGGAACTCCATTTAAACTATTCCAACGGATTTCTTCCAATCTCTTTATTTTATGATCTCATTGGAAATCATATAAAGACAACTCTTATTTAATATAGCTATTTGTGCAAGTATTTTACGATTAAGAAGTAACTGTCTCTTGTACAGATTGTGTATAAATTTACTATAACTTAAGTATACTTTATTCTCACGAATTACTGCATTTATCCGAGTGATCCATAACCGACGAAAATCTCTCTTTTGTCTACCTCTATCCCGATGAGCCGAAACCAAAGCTCTTATTTTCTGTTGAGTAATAGTACGAGTAAGTCTTGAATGAGCCCCTCGAAAGGTTGATGCAAATAAACGAATTTTTGTTCTACGTCTTCGAGCTATATACCCTCGTTTAATTCTGGTCATTGAATAAATGAAACTTTGATGAATAACTAATCGATTTCCTTTCTTTCAGTTATTCCCTTCCCCTAGTCTATTAATAACAAAACTGATTCTTCCAATGTATAAAATTAAAATTCCAATGGCTTTTGCTACTATAACCTTCCCGACCACGATTTTTTTTTTTTTTTTCTAGGTGAAATGCCTAGAAAAAAAATTGTATTGATATTAGGTATCAAAAACACATAAAAGTAGTAAATATAATATAAATGGATATAGTGGGTTCCATCGTTTCTATGGTTACTTCTTAAACGGTGAGGTCCTCTCTATACACCGGAGCCCTTCTTTCTTTCATTTAATCAATGTTATTGTTAACTTGTACAGTTCACACTCTTTGGCTCTACCCATAATTATCCAGTACTAGGTCTTTCACAATGAGATCTACTTATACAGTAACGGTATTTAATTATGAAGATTAGCTGAGTAGCTGACCCTGTTAGTCCGTTCTTGCAAGAGTAAGGCATAATTTTTCTGCTTTTAAAAATAGTATTTCCCCTGCTTAATGGATATCATTTGCTATCAATGGAGAATTCTTTCTCATCTTAAATTTAAAACGGAGTTGATTGGATTTGCACCAACGGAAACCATACATTTGATACCACAATAGAAGGATAGATCTTTTTGATTTTTCGATAGTGAATGGAGTTCTTCCATTTTAGTCTATTCACTGGTACTGATCGTTGATACTGGATCAATTGTTTTCTTTCTTTTGTCCTAGCCCATGATCTGAACGAGTCGCACATACACCCTAGTACATGTTCCTCGTCGCTGAGGACATCCCCCAAGAGCGGGGGATTTCGTGACATTTCTGATTGGCTGTCTTGTGTTTCTAATAAGTTGTTTAATAGTTGGCATATTGAATCATATACATATACATAATGGGCTGGTTTAGATCGATCTTAACCGGATGATTATGAATTATTTTATTTCTATATTAATATTAATAGATTAATGAATAGAATATTAAATCCGGTAAGAAGATAAAATCTCAAATCACCAATTCGTCTGAAATTTTTGTTATTTTTTCTTTTTTATTCAGTCGCTACAAGATCAACAATTCCATGAGCTTGGGCTTCTGTTGCTGACATAAAAACATCTCTTTCCATATCTTCGGATACAACCCATAAGGGTTTGCCTGTCCTTTGTACATAAACCCTTGTGACGGTTTCGCGCAGCTTCAATAGTTCTTCCGCTTCCAAGATAAATTCTCCCGTCTGTGCCTCATAAAAAGAACTAGCAGGTTGATGGATCATTACCCTGATGATATAACATAATAAATGTTTATTCTATCTCGCATGATAAGGTGAAGAGATAAAGAATAATAAAGTATATAATTGAACAACCGTACAGGCATCTTTTACGCATTGCATACGGCTCTATAATGGAATTCGTTTTTACCTTACTTAAATATCAAATAAATTTAATATAGGGTCTATCAGACTCGGGTTGGTAAATGATCCAATAACCACCCTTCTTTTTGTTTTTGGAGTAGTTCAAAAATACTATGATGGCTCCGTTGCTTTATATATTTATTTCGTCTGTTATTTAGCAATCCCAAAGTTTCTTTTTTTTTTTTTTTTTCAAATAAAAAAACAAGATTTTTTTTATTTTCATATTCTTTCATAACCTAAATATTGTTAAGAGCCTCCCGGCGTGAAAACAAAAAAGTTTGTGACGCTGAAATAGGCCTCCCGATAGATCGGATAAAATCGGAAATACCTTTTATCTCATACTACTCTTTCGATACATAATTTAAGGATTAAAAAAATTTATCATATCGAATTCGAAGTGCCATGCTATTATTACTTAATATTCATATTTCATATAGCGCGAAGGCATAGTCTTCTTTTTTCTCTCAAATCAAATAAAAAACTCATTGGCGCCAAGCGTGAGGGAATGCTAGACGTTTGGTAATTTCTCCTCCGACCAGAATAAAAGATCCCATTGAAGCGGCTAATCCCATGCATATTGTCTGTATATCTGGTCGCACAAATTGCATAGTATCATAAATAGCTACTCCGGGTATTACCCATCCGCCAGGAGAATTTATAAACAAATATAGATCTTTGGTATCATCCTCTATACTGAGATATACCATAAGACCAATAAGTTGATTCGAGATCTCGCTATCAACCCCTTGGCCTAAAAAAAGTAATCTTTCTCGATAAAGTCGGTTGATTGGGATAAAGTTGTATCCCTTAGAAACCGTACATGCACCTTTTGATGCATACGGTTCAATAAAAATCACGAAAAAAAAAAAAGAATCAATGTGTAGATGTAGATTCTAGCGTTTTCTTTTATTTTATTTTTTTCATACCAGGCTTTTAACTTATAAAAAGGGGCTTTTCTTTCATTTTTCAAAAAAGATGGGTTTTGGCCTGTTTTGTTTATCTATAAAAAAAAATTACTAAATTTATCTAACTAACTTTTCATTGATGTATTGTTTCATCGAGATACAATCTCAATCGCGATGTAATTTTCTTGTTCCTGAATGGGCTTCTTCAATTTTTTTAGGTTTATGCTCTACTCCGAGTAAAGATCCGCCCGATTTGGATTTGCACATATATGACAAACGCCCTAATACCACGTTCTTTTGCTACGACTTCCTTTTTACAATTTATTTCATGTCTTACAACAGATATTCAACGCATTCATCATATTACTCGATTGATTAACAGTTTGAGATCACTTCTATTATAAATATATAAAGAAATAGAATATGATAGAAATAGTAATCATAAATAGATTTATTACCGGTTTTTTCTAAACGGAGCCTGGATACTTCATTTTATTGGCCTAACCAAGACAACCATAAATTATTCTAATTGATAATATTAATCTGTATACCCTCCCGAAAAAATGGATCTAATTGAACTTCACGCTCCAAATTTTTGATAATTCAATAAATCTTTCTTGGGCGAAGGGGAGGATGTCTCGATCGGGGAAGAGAATGGGGAAATACCATATGACCCAATATATCTGACAAGTCGCACTATACGTCAATCCACAATGCATCTTCCTCTCCAGGACTTCGAAAAGGTACTCTTGGAACACCAATAGGCATTAAATAAAAGAAAAATTAAGTACTATATCTCACTTTGATGTGAAAGCGTAACAATGGATTTAGTGTCCTACTAATATTGTCCTTTATCATATTTTATCCATAGATTGACTAAGTTCATAAAAAAAGATAAAGAAGACAAAATGAATAAAGGAAAATTCTTACAAATAAGTCCTTTGAATGATGAACAAATATATATATGCATTCACTCATATAAAATGGTATCAACTCCCCTACCATTGCGTATTGGTACTTATCGGGTGTAGAATAGATCTGCTTCTTTTTGTTCCTACGAACAAAATAGTTTCATTATTACTAAAAGTAATTGAAAAGAATCAAACAAATCAAACAAATATTAATTCTTTCCCCAAGATAATCCACTAAAAAGAGGGTCCACAGCATAGTTTTTTCCAATGCAATAAAGTTACATTGTGTCTATTTTTCATTGATAAAGGGGTATTTCCATGGGTTTGCCTTGGTATCGTGTTCATACCGTCGTATTGAATGATCCCGGTCGTTTGATTGCTGTACATATAATGCATACAGCTCTGGTTGCTGGTTGGGCCGGTTCGATGGCTCTATACGAATTAGCAGTTTTTGATCCTTCTGATCCTGTTCTTGATCCAATGTGGAGACAGGGTATGTTCGTTATACCCTTCATGACTCGTTTAGGAATAACCAATTCTTGGGGCGGTTGGAGTATCACAGGGGGTACTGTAACGAATCCGGGTATTTGGAGTTACGAAGGTGTGGCCGGGGCACATATTGTGTTTTCGGGCTTGTGCTTTTTGGCAGCTATCTGGCATTGGGTGTATTGGGATCTAGAAATATTTACTGATGAACGTACAGGAAAACCCTCTTTGGATTTGCCTAAGATCTTTGGAATTCATTTATTTCTATCAGGGGTGGCTTGTTTTGGTTTTGGTGCATTTCATGTAACAGGATTGTATGGTCCTGGAATATGGGTGTCCGATCCTTATGGACTAACTGGAAGGGTACAATCCGTAAATCCAGCGTGGGGTGTGGAGGGTTTTGATCCTTTTGTTCCGGGAGGAATAGCCTCTCATCATATTGCAGCAGGGACCTTGGGCATATTGGCGGGTCTATTCCATCTTAGTGTACGTCCACCTCAACGCCTATACAAAGGATTACGTATGGGAAATATTGAAACCGTCCTTTCCAGTAGTATTGCTGCTGTCTTTTTTGCCGCTTTTGTAGTTGCTGGAACTATGTGGTATGGTTCAGCAACTACCCCGATTGAATTATTTGGTCCCACTCGTTATCAATGGGATCAAGGATACTTCCAACAAGAAATATATAGAAGAATTGGTGCTGGGTTAGCTGAAAATCAAAGTTTATCTGAAGCTTGGTCTAAAATTCCTGAAAAACTAGCTTTTTATGATTACATCGGCAATAATCCGGCAAAGGGGGGGTTATTCAGAGCGGGCTCAATGGACAACGGGGATGGAATAGCTGTTGGGTGGTTAGGACATCCTATCTTTAGAGATAAAGAGGGGCGCGAACTTTTTGTACGTCGTATGCCTACTTTTTTTGAAACATTTCCGGTTGTTTTGGTAGACGGAGACGGAATTGTTAGAGCCGATGTTCCTTTTAGAAGGGCGGAATCTAAATATAGTGTCGAACAAGTAGGTGTAACTGTCGAGTTCTATGGCGGCGAACTCAACGGAGTCAGTTATAGCGATCCCGCTACTGTGAAAAAATATGCTAGACGTGCTCAATTGGGTGAGATTTTTGAATTAGATCGTGCTACTTTGAAATCCGATGGTGTTTTTCGTAGCAGTCCACGGGGTTGGTTTACGTTTGGACATGCTTCGTTTGCTTTGCTCTTCTTCTTCGGACACATTTGGCATGGTGCTAGAACCTTGTTTAGAGATGTTTTTGCTGGTATTGATCCCGATTTAGATGCTCAAGTGGAATTTGGAGCATTCCAAAAACTTGGAGATCCAACTACAAGAAGACAAGTAGTCTGATACAATATGCTTTGTTACTTGTTACTTTTCATTTTTATTTTCTTTTTGTGATTTTTAGATGGGGTACCAGATAAATCTTGATTTGAATCACTGCCTTTTCTTTGATCTTGTTCTTTATTTATCCGGGAGACGATCCCAAATAAACAGGTATGGAAGCTATAATTGTAAACCACGATCGAATCTATGGAAGCATTGGTTTATACATTCCTTTTAGTCTCAACTCTAGGAATAATTTTTTTCGCTATCTTTTTTCGAGAACCACCTAAAGTTCCAACTAAAAAGGTGAAATGATTTGTCATTATCTCAGTTGAAGTACGGATCCTCCCAATATTGGAAGGATCCGTACTTCAACTAGTCCCCGTGTTCCTCGAATGGATCTCTTAGTTGTTGAGAGGGTTGCCCAAAAGCAGTATATAAGGCGTACCCAGTAAAACTTACAAGTAAACCAGATAAAAAGATGGCAACTAGGGTTGCTGTTTCCATTATTATATAGTTTTAAGACATTATAAAGTTTTAAGACCACAATGGATCTATGATAAGATCATTTATTTACAACGGAATGGTATACAAAGTCAACAGATCTTACTGAATATAAAATATTATGGCTACACAAACCGTTGAAGGTAGTTCTAGATCTGGCCGCCCAAAACGAACTAATGCGGGGAGTTTATTGAAACCATTGAATTCAGAATATGGTAAAGTAGCTCCTGGGTGGGGAACTACTCCTTTGATGGGTCTCGCAATGGCTCTATTCGCGATATTCCTATCTATTATTTTGGAGATTTATAATTCT